CAAGTCTGATTCTTATGAAGAGCACTCATTTCCTCATCCATAGCATGTTTCCAACCAGGAATAGACATAGCCAGCTTAAAAGAGGAGGGAATAGAAATAGAAGACAGGGTGCAAGCAAAAGAGTGAAAGCAAGGGGAAAGTCGAGCATAGGAAACAAAATTAGCAAGAGGATGTTGAGTACAAGAGCGTTTACCTCGGCGCAAGGCAATAGGTAAATCATCAGAGTTAGGAGCAAAGGAGGGATCAGGAACCTCTGACGAAGAAGATGAAGAAGTGCAAACTGAAACTGAAGAAGAAGAGAATGAAGAAGATTTGCAATCACATCTGCTCAAGGAACTGTTCTTCTTGAACTCGGTAAAGCAGTTGATGCTTACTTGATTGCGGGTATTGGCCTCAACCTACTAATAGGAATGTGACTGTCCTCTAGCCCTAGTTGGAACTGCCCTTTCCCGAGAAGAAGAGGATACTAGCAGCCGTAGAAGGAGCAGGGTACATTTCCAAGAGAGGACCCTTCCTTGCTGAAGATGCCACCCTTGAACTCAAAGCGGACGTAACAACAGGGTTCACTACTGAGCGAGAACTCTTGGTTTCACTACTGAGCTATAACTCACAGCTGAAGGAACTACTTGACTTGGAGTTACGAATTGAGAGGGGTTTATGACTGAGTGCCGACTCGAACTACTGGACGTCGGATTGACGAGGGAATGCTCTCCCACTCGAGCGACTCGGTTAACAGATTTTCATCCAACAGTCCTGAGTTCTTTTCAGACAAAAGAGTCAGGGGATTGAGTGGAATCCACGAGTCCGGATTGATTTTCATCCCTTCTATCTGTTCTCGAACAGGTATCTAATCGTATCTAAGCGTCTTAATAGGATAGTACTGAGTTGAGCCCGTGTGTTCGCCCGAATGCTGTGAGTCAGGAGTTGTATCTGGGCAAGAGCCCTCTATCTATTCTTCTTACTACTAGTCTGATTCCTCCTATTCTTCTTACTAGGGCGTAGTTAGAGTAGATTCAGATTCCGCTAATTGGAGTTCAACCAGAAGAAATACCTGCAATAGAGAAGATGGCCTCACTACCTGCATGAATCAAGTAGTCATTCCCTGCTTTAGAGAATAAAAGCTGAATCCATACCTGTTTTAAAGAAAGTGTAGGAGATCTCTTTCTGTGATTTTTCTCGCTGTCTGACTAAGTCCCCAGTGTAAATAACGAATAGCGAACCAGTCTTTTTCTTCCTGTATTTTGAGTTGGCAATCTTTCTTATCCCCTCCAATTCTTGTTAAGTATTGGTTTCCTTTTTCTTTTGAGTTCTTTCGGTCTTTGTCAGAGGGTAGGTGAGTGCCCTTTCTCCCTCCTTCACGGGTATAGTATATATTCCTCTCTCTCCTTTAATCAAACTGGTCAGACTATACTATATAGGCTAATTAGCTGCCTTTTAGTCTGATTATGTGTTCTTTCTTTCTTGTCTTTTCCGGGTCTTATCCGAGATCAAATCTTAACAGTGACATCCAATCAGAAACTACACTAAAGTCTAGCCTTTTTCATGGGAAGTTACCCTATTATAAGTAAGCTATAAGGAGTTCCCGATGCGTCTATCCTCGCGGGCAGGGCTCCTGCTGTTAGGTCTAGGGCAAGGGTGAGACCTAGGGGAAGAGTCATAATAGTCGTCGGATTGGGTGTAACAAGTCTTCAATCTCTTCTACGGCCATGATAGCCTATCCAAATCTTTCACTTCGACCTAAGTCAGCAGCTAAGGAGAGTTCTTGCAATGGTCAGGCTAGCTACGGCAAAGTCTAATAAAGAGGACTGACTCCTTCTATTTGTAAGCAGTTCCCCCTTCTAGTGGTTCAATAGCCTGCCACCTGACGACGGTTCGTGTTTGTAAAGAGAAAGAGACTGCAAGGGCTAAGGTAAGGCTATGGGATAAGAGACGGCTATTCTTCCGAGTTGAATGAGGAATGCACTGATCCCGGGTGGGCGAGGGAATGGTCCTCTCTCTCTCTCCTCCTCTACTCGCATTTAGTTCATGGCATATAGGACTATGCTTAAATAGAAGACTTCTATGAGTCTCCCAGTCCTATCTTGAATGTAGTGAGCCCTCTTCTTCGACCGAATGATGTCAGTTAGTTACTTACTGCTGATAATAGGCACCCATGCACATCTAGTCTATATAATAGAAAGAGTAGGCAGCCATGGAATGAAAGCAAGAGTCCTCGTTTCATGAAGAATGAATTGATTCCAGGTCATCTCCCGAATGGGATATTGTAGGTGTTCCAGGTTATGGGTCAGGTCATCTAGGGACTATGTAATAAAGAGAAGACCCGCGGGTTAACCTTCGGTTCACCTCTTTTCATCCAAGACTGATCGACCTGAGGTTCACTTGATTTGATTCCTCTCACAAGGAGAAGAGCGCGGCAACTCGATCCCTCAATAGCAGAAAGCAGAAGAGAGCTTATAGGCTGTTGAAGATGGAGAGGACCAGCAGCAATGATTGGTTGCTTCAGCCAAGCGATCAACGCTGACAAGAAAGAAAAGAGGGTTGAGTTATAAGTAGGACAGTCCAAGACCGGAGATGATTGAGTTGGTCAAGCGAAAGCGGGACATGCCAGGCTAACAGAGAAAGAAAGGCACTCTTCCATGAAAGGGACAAGGGGAGGCCCCATATTAAATAACCCAAGAAAGACTTTAACACGAGAAACTCACGGGACAGAAATAGGCTCACTTCGGAAAGCTTACTTAGCGGAGCTTAAGAAATGCGAGAGAAGGGGGATAGAAAGCCTTATAACGATAGTTTAGGGATTAGCGTCGAATATCGATCGTTAAGGAGCTTTGAAACTGGCATTCTGTAGACATAAAAATGCACATAGAATTGATCTCAATCATAGACTCTTTATCTACTCTACTTGCTTGTTCTACGTAATCTTCCCTCCTAATACTTACTAGTCATAACCGCTACTACAGATAGTGCTAGATAGTCTGGAAAGGGCACCACTGACTCCATTCCCTACGAAAGGGTTTAATAGCTACCACTGCTAAAAGCATGAGTTCCGAGCTAAGGGTGAATTGAAAAAAAAAAAAGCATTAGCCGCATTCAATTAATGCCTTTTGCTTCAAGTTCCTAGAATAGGGTGGCCCTCTCCCCTATCTTGTTCTTAAAGCTTCTGCCTTCAAAAGGAGAATGAAAGTCATTCAATGGCTTGAGACTTTCTTGCTTTCCTGTTCGAGCTCCTTCTTCCCGGATGCCTTAAAGGACAACTTCTTACAGGAAAGAAAAACCTATATCAGATAGATGTAACAGGCCTTAGAAAACTGAAGGAAGTGAAACCTCTAGCCTAACGCTCGCCTAGCTAAAGGAAAGAGAGACGCTCCTAGCTTGACCTACCAGGTACGCCTTCCATTGAGCGGCTCTTTGAAGACTTTCTGCTGCTTGCCACTCCTCCGATTGATTGAGCTTCTACTCGCAGGGGAGAAGTGAGCTGATCGAGCTCAATCTCTAAGTTGATCCGGTTGAAGAGAGTTATCACGATGTAGCAGGGGGTCCTCCAGTCTATGACCTACCGTTTTCTTTGCTAAGCAGTACGCCTAGGATAAAAAAGACAGGTGGCATAGCGATCCCTACCAATACGACTGGACACCGCATCTCGTCCTCATTCCTCTACTAAAAGCGGTATGCTTGCGAAGACCATTTCTGGTCTATCCGTGTTAATGAAATCCATCCCGTGAAACAAAGGAGAGTTCATTCGTGGGATAAATAAAGAGAGACTAGCCATATCAGACAGCTTTCAATGGCCTTAGCGAAAGAGAAGAACTAGAGGGAATAGAATAGGAGGTGGGATTGGCATGGCTGGTCTACGAACCTGGGCTTTGGAAAGACTGAGGATAGGCAGAAATTGAGGAGAAGTCCCCCTCGAAAAAGAATAAGAATCCCGTGAACAACTCATAAAGAGAATCATAACAACTCTTAGTAGCGGAAAGCCCCTTTGAGTAAGCTTAAGCTACTGCCCTCTTGCCTCCCTTTATTTAATATAAAAATGGTTGGAGCTCTTTCTTTGCTTGTTTTCTTTTAGTCAGTCAGCTGAAAAGACTTGCTTGCTTTTCCTCTATTAATGAAGTTTCGAAAGAAAGAAAATCAGTCTAACGAAGGAGCCCAAGTCCACTCAAGTGCTTTCAAGGACAGTGACTTACACTGGGGGAAATGGAAAGTCTAACTTCAAAGTCAAATGCGTTAACAGAAATGATAATAAAGACTATATTCATTCATCCGAGACAGCTACTAGAGGCGGTCTATCTGATGAGCTTTCTTTCCTTTTTAGCCGCGTAAGGCCTGTGATCTCATCTCGACCATTACCGATGTCATCTGTCTTGTTTGCAACTTGAGGTTCATCCCTCGCCTGGGTTCCCATTGCTGAAAGCGGCCTTGCCCTAAGCTTTCTTTGAGGAAGTGATTGTAGCTGGACGAGATTGTAGTGCCGAATCTCTTGTCTGTTGGAGGTGATTATTCTCTTTTTAGGTGGTAGTTTTTAGGTGATTGTTATGCGCCCTTCTCTCTCTGTTCCCGTCATTGGCAGACTGATCTCTTACTATAGCATCCGGCATAGATAATGAGCCCTACTGAGGACGGTTGGGTTGGGAAGAGAATAGCATACGAAGATCAAGTAGAGGTTTTATATGGATTGTTCGCATGTGTCCTAAAAGGTGCCCCATCTGGTTGTTATTGAAGCAATTAAAGCTGGTATAACCTTGATCAGTCCCGAGAATACTTCCTATAGTTGTTTACCACGGAAGGGTAAAAAGATTAGAAACTAGCTAAAGACCAGCTACGTATCAAGGGCTCGGGCCTCAACGCATCCTTTATGAGTTTACTAAGTCTCTCTAATCTAAGTAAAACAAGCTTTGTAGAGGCGATTCCCATCTAACTTGGTCTACTATCGATCGATCGATGATTTTCTTATCTTATCTTAGAAGAACTGCGTTTGAAAGCATGATTTGTGAAGCTTGACG